TTACGTAGTAGTTGGAACAAAGACACATTTCGTTGTGAATTCAAACAAATGTGGCAGATAGGCATATATCTGCACGGACTAATCAATAGTTCAAGCCACACACTCCCATAATCCATTTTATCTTCAGAAAATTCACTTCAACCATTAGTGTCAAATAAATAATACAATTTTGCGGGGTTGAAGGAAAAGATCCAAATACATGTTTTATTCTTTTCAATAATCCATATTTATAGCAATGAAATCCTATTGTTCCTACCCTGAGTGAAGTGATAAATGACTGATTACAAATATCTATGATCTATAATACTATTTCTTCTCTATAAAGGACCAGAGATGCCTTGCTTACGTATCATTGGGAAGTGCATTAACATAAATACGGCAGTAAGTAGAGGTAATACAAAAGTGTGTAAACTATAAAAACGAGTCAGGGTGGATTGGCCTACACTAGCACTTCCGCGCAATAACTCTACCAAAGGCGATCCTATTACAGGAATAGCTTCCGGTACGCCTGTTACAATTTTGACTGCCCAATAACCAATTTGGTCCCGGGGTAAGGAATAACCAGTCACGCCAAAAGATGCGGTCAATACAGCTAAAACTACACCTGTAACCCAAGTCAATTCACGAGGTTTTTTAAAGCCACCGGTGAGATACACACGAAATACGTGCAGGATCATCATTAGCACCATCATACTTGCGGACCATCGATGAACTGATCGGATTAACCAACCAAAGTTAGCTTCAGTCATTATATATTGAACGGAAGCAAAAGCCTCAGTAACCGTTGGGCGATAGTAAAAAGTCATAGCAAATCCCGTAGCTACTTGTACTAAAAAACAAGTAAGTGTAATTCCGCCTAAACAATAAAATATGTTCACATGGGGAGGGACATATTTACTAGTTATATCATCTGCAATCGCCTGAATCTCAAGACGTTCTTCGAACCAATCATATACTTTATTGAGATAGGTAAATCCAGGGAACTCCCCCTCTGAGAACCGTATATGAGAATTTCATTTCGTACGGCTCAAACAAAAACCACCCAAATACTGGCTAGAATGGATATGTGTAATAAAAAGTTTGAAACTTATTTATCTTTCCTCCTATGATTCACTCTTTCTTTTTCTCTAAAGATACGAAAGAATAAAAATCTGAAAGCTCTTCTTTGTGATTATAATGCTAAAAAATATCAAGTTGGCTCATTCGTCTTTATGTTGATTGTTACAGGCCTCTTGAATCCTCTATTTACCTATTTTTTTTTCTTTTATTTGTTATTCTTATTTGTGTGTAACGCGGTTTTACTTCTGTTTTCTTTATTATTGATAGGAATTCTCTTGTTAAGACCCTATGAATCGATTAAAACCTCAGATTCATACTACAACCACGATGATTCAAGAAAACCTTCAAACTAAGTCCAAAAATTCCCTGAGTAAGAATCGTTGGATCATCACTTATTCAATGAATAGATATACTGAATAAAAATTTAAAGAAAGGTTTGTCCCTTAATTAAAATAAGCATAAACGGGAAAAAGAATAAAAATCTGTCGATTTATCACTTCTAACCCCCTTTTTTAACTATTTGGGGGTTAACTCTTTTTTTTGGAGTCCGGCCCGCGAGGTCTTAATATAAAATATGAATCATAGTTAGAATAGTTTGTAATCTATTTCCTATATTCCGCGCGTTCCGGATACTAGAATGAATATCCGACGAGGTAAAACCATCTGTATCAAGATGACAGAACCACTCTCTGTAGTATCCATAGGATCAATTATAACAAGTCACACACTCATATTCCGGAAATACAGAAACAAAGAAATTCCACGGTCGAACTACCCAAAAATAGAATGGGCTAAAAACGACCTAAATGATTCACTTTGTAGTGAAAAGCGATTTAGTAGTTCTTGTGAATCTAATTCATTGAAATTCCATCCAGTAAAATGGAAGAATTATAAATCTCCAAAATAATAGATAGGAATATCGCAAATAGAGCCATTGCAATACCCATCAAAGGAGTAGTTCCCCAACCTGGAGCTACTTTACCATATTCCGAATTCAGTGGTTTCAATAAATCCCCTACAATGGTTCGTCTTGGACCAGATCTAGAACTATTCTCAACGGTTTGTGTAGCCATAAATCCTATTTTGTATTCAGTGAGAGCCGTTGACTTTGTATACCATTATATTGTAAATAAATGATCTTAGCATAGATCCATTGTGGTCTTAAAATTATATAATAATGGAAACAGCAACCTTAGTTGCCATCTCTATATCTGGTTTACTTGTAAGTTTTACTGGGTACGCCTTATATACTGCTTTTGGGCAACCCTCTCAACAACTAAGAGATCCATTCGAGGAACACGGAGACTAGTTGAAGTAATGAGCCTCCCAATATTGGGAGGCTCATTACTTCAATCGAGATAATAAAAAATCATTTCATCTTTTTAGTTGGAACTTTAGGTGGTTCCCGAAAAAAGATGGCGAAAAATATTATTCCCAGAGTCGAGACTAAGAGGAATGTATAAACCAATGCTTCCATAGATTCGATTGTGGTTTACAATTATAGCTTCCATGCCTGTTTATTTTGGGTCGTCTCCCGGATAACTAAAGAGAAAGAGTCAAGGAAAGGGCAAAGGCAGCGATTCAAATCAAGATTTATCCGGCTCCCTGTCTATGTTATTAAATCACAAAAATAAAAGTAAGAAATCAATCTTGTATCAGACTACTTGTCGTCTTGTAGTAGGATCCCCAAGTTTTTGGAATGTTCCAAATTCTACTTGAGCATCCAAATCTGGGTCAATACCGGCAAAAACATCTCGGAACAAGGTTCTAGCGCCATGCCAAATATGTCCGAAGAAGAAGAGCAGAGCAAATGAAGCATGGCCAAAAGTAAACCAACCCCTTGGACTGCTACGAAAAACACCATCGGATTTCAAAGTAGCACGATCTAATTCAAAAATTTCGCCCAATTGAGCGCGTCGAGCATATTTTTTCACAGTAGCAGGATCACTATAACTGACTCCATTCAGTTCGCCACCATAGAACTCCACAGTTACACCTACTTGTTCGACACTATACTTCGACTCTGCCCTTCGAAACGGAACATCGGCTCTAACAATACCGTCTCCGTCTACCAAAACAACCGGAAATGTTTCAAAAAAAGTGGGCATACGACGTACAAAAAGTTCACGCCCTTCCTTATCTCTAAAGATAGGGTGTCCTAACCACCCAACAGCTATTCCATCCCCGTTGTCCATTGAGCCCGCTCTGAATAATCCCCCCTTTGCCGGATTATTACCGATGTAATCATAAAAAGCCAATTTTTCAGGAATTTTAGACCAAGCCTCTGATAAACTTTGATTTTCGGCTATCCCAGCGCTAACTCTTCGATATATTTCTTGCTGGAAGTATCCCTGATCCCATTGATAACGAGTGGGACCAAATAATTCAATCGGGGTAGTTGCTGAACCATACCACATAGTTCCAGCAACAACAAAAGCGGCAAAAAAGACAGCAGCGATACTGCTGGAAAGGACGGTTTCAATATTTCCCATGCGTAATCCTTTGTATAGACGTTGGGGCGGACGGACACTAAGATGGAATAGGCCGGCTAATATGCCCAATGTCCCTGCTGCAATATGATGAGAGGCTATTCCTCCCGGAACAAAAGGATCAAAACCTTCCACACCCCACGCTGGATTTACAGATTGTACCCTTCCGGTTAGTCCATAAGGATCGGACACCCATATTCCAGGACCATACAACCCCGTTACATGAAATGCGCCAAACCCAAAACAAGCCAACCCTGAAAGAAATAAATGAATTCCAAAAATCTTAGGTAAATCTAAAGAAGGTTTTCCTGTACGTTCATCAGAAAATATTTCTAGATCCCAGTACACCCAATGCCAAATAGCTGCCAAAAAGCATAAGCCGGAAAACACAATATGTGCCCCGGCCACACCTTCGTAACTCCAAATACCCGGATTCGTTATAGTACCTCCTGTGATACTCCAACCGCCCCATGAATTGGTTATTCCTAAACGAGTCATGAAGGGTATAACAAACATACCCTGTCTCCACATTGGATCAAGAACGGGGTCAGAGGGATCAAAAACCGCTAGTTCGTATAGAGCCATCGAACCGGCCCAACCAGCAACTAGAGCTGTATGCATTATATGAACAGAAATCAAACGACCCGGATCATTCAATACGACGGTATGAACACGATACCAAGGCAAACCCATGGAAATACCCCTTTAATCAACGAATAATAGACACTATGTAACTTTATTGCATTGTAAAAAGTAAAAAAACTATGCTCCGGACCCACTCTTTCGGTAGATTTTCTCGAGGAAAGAATTAATATTTGTTCTATTCTTTTAGTAATAATAATAGATAGTAATAATAGACGAATTCCATTTGTAGGAACAAAAATAAGCAGATCTATTCTATACCCGATAAGTACCAATACGCAATGGTAGAGGGGATTGATCCCACTTTAATTTTCTCTGAGTGAAGACATACCCATTTGTTCATATCATTCCAAAGACCCATTCGTTTCGTAAAAATTTTCCTTTAGTCATAATCATTCGGTTTTCTTTTTTTATGTTATTGTTATGAACTTATTCAATTTATGGATAAACTATGATAAAGGCTAATCTTATTAAGACAATAAACCCGTTGTTACGCTTCCACATCAAAGTAAGATATAGTACTTAATTTTTTTCTTTCATTTTATGCCTATTGGTGTTCCAAAAGTACCTTTTCGAAGTCCTGGAGAGGAAGATGCATCGTGGGTTGACATATAGTGCGACTTGTCAGATATATTGGGTCACATGGAATTTCCCCATTCTCTCCCCTGATCGAGATATCCCCTCTTTCGCCCAAAAAAGATTGATTGAATTATCAAAAGTTTGGAGCGTGAAATACAATTTAATCCTATTTATTTTTTGTAGGGGTATCAGATTAATATTATCAATTAGAATAATTTATGGTTGGCTCGACTGGACCAAAAAAATGAAGTATCCAGGCTCCGTTTAGAAAAAACCCAATTGGTAATATATCTAAGATTACTACTTTTATAATATTCTATTTATAAACAGGAGCGATCTCAAACTGTTTAATCAATCGAGTAATATAATGAATACATTGAATATTTAGTGGAAGACATGAAATAAATGAAATTGAAAAATAAAAAAAGCCATAGCAAAAAGACGTGGTATTGGGACATTTGCCCTATATGTGCAAATAAAAATCGGGCCTATCTTTACTCGGAGTAGAGCATAAACCTAAAAAAATTGAAAAAGCCCATTCAGGAACAAGAAAATGGCATCGTTATTTGGATTCGATCTCGATGAAACAATACATCAATGAGAAGTTCATTCGATAAGTTTAGTAAATTATTTATATATATATTTTATTTATATATATAGGTAAAGTAAACAGGCCAAAACAAATCCTTCTTGAAAAATGGAAGAAAAAAAGCCCTTTGTTAGAAGTTAGAAAGAGCCCCCTATGAAAATAAAAAAGAATGAGGGCTGCAATCTACACATTGATTCTTTTTTTTTGCGCGATTTTTGGTAAACCGTATGCATCAAAAGGTGCGCGTACGGTTCCTAAGGATACAATTATATCCTAATCAACCGACTTTATCGAGCAAGATTACTTTTTTTAGGCCAAGAGGTTGATAGCGATCTCTCGAATCAAATTATTGGTCTTATGGTATATCTCAGTCTAGAGGATGATAGCAAAGATCTGTATTTGTTTATAAACTCTCCCGGGGGGTGGGTAATACCCGGAGTAGCTATTTATGATACTATGCAATTTGTACAACCAGATGTACAGACAATATGCATGGGATTGGCCGCTTCAATAGGATCTTTTCTTCTGGTCGGAGGAGAAATTACCAAACGTCTAGCATTCCCTCATGCTCGGCGCCAATGAGTTTTGTATTTGAGAGAAAAAAGAAGACTATGCCTTCGCCATATGAAATATGACTATTAAGTAATAATAGCATGGCATTTTGAATTCGATATGAGAAACCCTTTTTTTTTTTTTTATTTTTGTTTTTTTTTTTTTTCAAAAATCAATCATTAGATTATATATCGAACGAATAGTATGAGATAAAGGGCATTTCCGATTTTATCTGATTTATCGGAAGCCTATTGCAGCGTCACAAACTTTTTTGTTTTCACACCAGAGGGATAATAACAATATTTATCTTAGGAAAGAATACAAAAAAAAGAAACTTTGGGATTGCTTAATAACAGACTAAATAAATATATAAAGCAACGGAACCATCATAGTATGTTTTAACTACTCCAAAATAAAATGAAGGATGGTTATTGGATTATTTACCGATCGGGGTCTGATAGGCCCTATATTTGAATATTTGAATTTGATTTTATACTTCTTCAATGGAATGGAGGTTATAAAGTAAATTCCATTGTATAGCCGTATGCAATGCGCAAGAGATGCCTGTACGGTTGGTTGTTCAATTCTATCTTTTGGTTTTCATATCATTACTCGTTATTTAATTTATTCTCTTTGATTTCTCTTCGAGATAGAAGAACCATTTATTAGGTTATATAATCAGGGTAATGATCCATCAACCTGCTAGTTCTTTTTATGAGGCACCCGCAGGAGAATTTATCCTGGAAGCGGAAGAAATGATGAAGCTGCGCGAAACCATTACAAGGGTTTATGTACAAAGAACAGGCACACCTCTATGGGTTGTATCCGAAGACATGGAAAGAGATGTTTTTATGTCAGCAACAGAAGCCCAAGCTCATGGAATTGTTGATCATGTAGGGGTAGAATAAAAAATAACAGGGATTTCGCGCAAATACAAATACGCCATTTGAAATTTTATCTTCTTACTGGGTTTGATAGAGTATTCTATTAATTAATTTATTACTATAGAAGTAATTCCTAATCGGCCGGTTAGGATCGATCTAAACCAGCTCATTATGTATACGAGTCAACATGCCAACTATTAAACAACTTATTAGAAAGACGAGAAAGCCAATCAGAAATGTTACGAAATCCCCCGCCCTTGGGGGATGCCCTCAGCGACGAGGAACATGTACTAGGGTGTATGTGTGACTCGTTCAGAGCATGGACTGGGGCAAAAGAAAAGAACCCATTTTTCCAGTATCAGTGATCAGTAACAGTAAATAAGATAAAATAAAACGGAAGAACCCCATTCACTATCTAAAAAGTATCTATCATACCCTTCTATTGTGTATCAAAATTTATGGTTTCTAGTGGTGTAAATCCAATTGTCTCCATTTTCAATTTAAGATGAGAAAGAATTTCCCATTGGTAGCAAATGTTTATCCATTAAGCGGGGGGAATCCCATTTAAAGGCAAGAAAGATTACGCCCTTACTCTTTCAACAACGGACTAAGAGGGTCAGCTACACAGTTAATCTTCATAATTAAATACCGTTACTGTATAAGTGGATCTCGTTGTGAAAGACGGATTACTGAATAATTCATGGGTAGAGCCAAAAAGTGTGAACTGTACAAGTTAACAATAGCATTGATTAAATGAAAGAAAAGAAGGGGCTCCGGTGTATAGAAGGGATCTCGCCGTTTAAGAAGTAACCATAGAAACGATGGAACCCACTATTTTTTTTTTTATTCATTTCTATTTTATATTTACTACTTTTTGTTTTTATTTAATATTAATATGCTTTTTTTAATATCTAGTATCAATATTATTTCTTATTTCGAGGTAAAATGCCTATAAAAAAAAAAGAAAAAATCGTGGGCGGGAAGGTTATAGTAGCAAAAGCCGTTGGAGTTTTTATTTTATACATTGGAAGGATCCGTTTTGTTATTAACAAACTAGTAAAGGGGAAGGGAATAACTGAAAGAAAAGAAATCAATTAGTTATTTATCAAAGTTTCATTTATTCAATGACCAGAATTAAACGAGGATGTATAGCTCGGAGACGTAGAACAAAAATTCGTTTATTTGCATCAAGCTTTCGAGGGGCTCATTCAAGACTTACTCGAACTATTACTCAACAGAAAATAAGAGCTTTGTTTTCGGCTTATCGGGATAGAGGTAGGCAAAAGAGATATTTTCGCCGTTTGTGGATCACTCGGATAAATGCAGCAATTCGAGGGAATTTAGTATACTATAGTTATAATATTATCATACACAATCTGTACAAGAAGCAGTTGCTTCTTAATCGTAAAATACTTGCGCAAATAGCTATATTAAATAGAAATTGTCTTTCTATGATTTCCACTGAGATTATAAAATAAGTAGATTGGAAGGACTCCATAGGAATGTTTTAAATTTTAATGGAGTGCGCTGTAAAATTAACTCCGGGAAGGTAGAATAGAAATTAGTATGATAAAATATAATCAAATAATATGATAAAGTCGTCAAAATGAACAAACAAGACGTTCAATAAAAAAAGATTTATTCTTTTTCCCCGATACTTTTTTTCTTATGACACGACACTCACATCTTAATTCGCGAATTTTTCGAACAAAACATCAATCCGCCTTTGAGTTCGTATTGGAATTTTGATTCAAGTGAAGAGTAAGCCTATCCCCCTTTTTGATTCTAAGACCCGCAGTTCTAGCAGCCGACTCACCTCTTTCAAATTGTTTCTCATTATTAAGAAAGGGTAACAAAGATAAAATACGAGCTTGCTTGATAGCAATAGTAATTAATCGTTGTTGTTTTAAGTTTAATCTATTCACCCGTCTAGATAATATCTTTCCTTGTTCACTAATAAATCGACTAATTAAACTCATGTTTCTATAATCAATTCGATCCCCCGACCCAACCGGGGGCAAACGCCTACGAAAAGATCGCTTGGATTTAAAATAGAGTCGCTTGGATTTATCCATGATTTGTTTATTCCTTATCCCGAAAATCCTAATTTTGTCGGGGATTTCTTTTTGGTTTGTTTATCTTTAAATATATGTTATATATAATATATGGTATATGACATTTTTCATCTTCCTTGGAAGGATGACATACAATACATATGTGTAATCGGTTCCATCTATTTCTTTATCTCCCCATGAATTGTATATTTGTAACAAAAGGGACAGAATTTTCTCAATTCCAATCGACTAGGCGTATTGTGTCGATTCTTTTGAGTAATATATCTGGAAATACCAACCCTCTTTGATTCCTTATTAGCATCATTTCGAACAGCACAATTGGTACATTCCAAAATAACTGTTACTCGAACATCTTTCCCCTTGGCCATGAACCCCCTTTGTATTTTTGATTCACTCAACTATTCTATTTTGCGATCCAAAGAGAAAAAAGGAACGAAAAAAAAAATAGAAGTTGCTAACTCGAAATAAAATTATGAAAAATTTCGTTGCAATCAAGATAGTAATAATAAGTAATACAATGATTTATAACTACATTTCTAATCCCAATATAGCGTTTCGTCTTTCATTTAAGTATTTTGTATGATATTGTTGACCTATCCATCAATTTCCATTTCCGTTCTCATTCTCTTTTTAATTATTTTCATTTAAATAATTTAAATGAAAAATTTTATTTTAATTCGAGCCTCGGGCCTGAGGCCCGAGTTCCGAGTTTCACTGAATTTGAATCCACTTTTATTCTTTCTCTTTTCGAACTTATTCAAATTTTAAAAATTCTAAAATTAAAAGATGGGAAGGGGAGGGATTAGTCACAGAGATTTTATTAAATCCCTAATCTTCTTCACCACTTCCCATGTTACTAACTAGAATGAAAAAAAGGGGAATATCAGCGCATCCGGAAATAAACGATTGATCTCTATCAATAGACCTGCTAAAAACCCGAACCATATAGTACTTACTACCGGCGCCACGGAGAGATATGTTTTTAGATCTCGCATTTTATTTGAAATCCTCCTTCTTTATTGGAATTTGTAATACATATATGATCAGACATATATGGAGTTAATGATCGCTTGTATTTGTCCGCGGAATCCCTAATTCAAATTGAAATGTACAACGATTCAGTAGAATATTCCTTTTCTTAAAAAAAACGTGCCCTTTTCTGTACCAGCGTTTCCCCAAAATATTCATTTTTTTTACAGCAGGTTTCATTATACGTAACGCATATAAGTAGTTTATTATAATTAATTAATAATTAATTATATGTTCTATGATATGAGATCAAAAAGAAGAAATGACAAGATAATTTTTGTATAGAAATGGAGTAAATAAAGATGTGGAAAACAATACGGGTATTCTCTACAATGACACTGTAACCCAATTGAAAGGGATGTAGCGCAGCTTGGTAGCGCGTTTGTTTTGGGTACAAAATGTCACGGGTTCAAATCCTGTCATCCCTACCTATTCTATTACTTATCTTATGAGCAGGAATCGTAACGAGGGACCAATTGAAATCGATTAAATTGGGCATCCATAACATGATCAATCTTTCATTTGACTCTATTCTACTATAGAATAGGATACGCATGCAAAAATATAATATATTAGGGTTACTTACAAAATATTTAGTGTGATAATAAAGCGCTCTTAGTTCAGTTCGGTAGAACGCGGGTCTCCAAAACCCGATGTCGTAGGTTCAAATCCTACAGAGCGTGATCCCATTCTTGTTATTCTTAGGTCGAAAATTACACTGAAATGAAATAATTGAACAGCAATTTCAATTTGACCCCTGCCCTATGTATTAAAATTAATAAAGCAAGTAGGGGTCAATCAAAAAAAGAGCTATTAATTAATTAAAGGTCCAACTGATCGCCGCGTCTGTATTGTAAATATGCGGTTACAAATAATCCAGCCAAAGTAATAGGAATTAGACCTAAGACAATTCCAAATAGAAAAACTTCAATCATTTCAATTTGTTTGAAAGAGGAAAAGGAGAGGTAATATCTATTCTTAACTATTAATTCATATTGCCCATGAATCTCAATGACCAAAAATTGGAAATTGACACGGTAAGAAACTTAAGAAACTATAGAATATATGGAATAACACAGAAAGATTTCGTTTTTTTATGAATCGTTTGTTCAATTAATTTCAAATAAGTCGTATCTTGTTCAACCCGATAAATAGAGCTGAGGTTATAGTTAAAACCGCTAGTAGAAAACCGAAATAACTAGTTATAGTAAGCATAAAGAGGCTAAATGAAATATGGTCTTTTTATACATATGTTTAGAAAGCACTTCCCTAAATTCAAATTTTTGAAAGATACAAACAAGAATAAGCAAAAAGACCAATTTCACTTATTCTTTCAATTGAAAGTTTTTGATTCATCAATCCTTCTAAACAGTAATAAAAAAAAATGGGAGTGACATAGGTAAGAAATCAATTCATCATCTGTGATATCTGAGCATCCCCTAATTCCCAATCAACAGATTCATCTTAAAAACTAATATTCTTATACTAATATTATATAATTAATAATCAAAATTAGAAATAATAAAAAACTCTGTTGTGTAACTTCATTCAAAAAATGAAATTGAATCGCTTTAAAATTGGAAAATCATTTCTATTTTTATTTTGATCTTTTTTTTTATTATTGTATCGAATACATTGTGTATTTTCGAACAAAGAATGACCTTATATTATACTAGAATCTCCCTTTTTTTTACTTTTACTTTATTACTTTCCCTTTTCTTTTTTACTTTAATTTGATTTGACCTCATTAGATTCAGTAGTAGGTTCATTCTCATAATATCTCTAATGAGAAGAAAAAGAGTTTCGCATGATCTAATCGTGCGAAACTTATACATTTTTTCTTTACATATCTTAAATTAGAGAGCCCCCCGCCCTTTTATAATTATAATTCGATCAAGAACGGCCTTTTGGTTCTAATACAACAATGCGTGCATCGCGAATATTGATTATTTTCTTCTTTGTTCTCTTTCTTTCGTCGAAGACTATCGGCTAGTCTTACTTCTTACTGGACAACTAACCAATTCCTTAAAAATGAAAAAAAAAAAGGGGGGGGGGTTCCAACAAAAAACATCTTCTACAAACACAAAAAGAAAGAATATTTTTATATTTTGGATCTAATTGAATTGTAGGTGTAGGGGAATGGAATATGATAATCCCACTCGCGAATTATTTGAAAGCAACCCGTTGTATTCACATTTTATCTGATCTTCAGTTTCTAATCCGAAGCCGATAATGGAGAGAACCCTTATACTACTACAGGAATTTGAAAATTTTTTTATTGAATAGTATAGAATACTACATCGACAGGCAACAATAAAAGAAAAAAGAAAGTCTCTAGCACTCCATTTAGATACTAATTGTGAAATTGCGTTGCTGTGTCAGAAGAAGGATAGCTATACTGATTCGGTATACTCTAAAGACACCCTTGGTACCCTATTGACGATCTCACAAAGATTCAATTTCAGTGAATTCCCATTTACTGATCTCATCTTTTACGGAATCGATCCCCTTTTTGACTGTACAAGAATACGTGGAGCTCGGCATGTCTGGAAGCACAGGAGAACGTTCTTTTGCTGATATTATTACCAGTATTCGATACTGG